GAATTACAGTGGAAGATGTATATATTATAATTATGTGATGATTATAATGAAAAATTTATGTCTTAAGTTGTATGTGTATACGAGTGTAGAATAACACTGTGATATTGTCGTTTATAATTATTATGTATAATAGGTATGTCAGGACGTAGTAATTACTAATTAAAATTAAAGTACTGGAGAAGCTAATGTTTATATTTTATTTTCTAGAGGTGGTGCAGTATATGTGTACACTATCAATGGTAATTGTTATATTCACAAATAATAGTTATGTTAGGACATAATAATTACTGATTAAAATTAAAGTACTGGAGAAGCTAATGTTTATATTTTATTTTCTAGAGGTGGTGCAGTATATGTGTACACTATCAATGGTAATTGTTATATTCACAAATAATAGTTATGTTAGGACATAATAATTACTGATTAAAATTAAAGTACTGGAGAAGCTAATGTTTATATTTTATTTTCTAGAGGTGGTGCAGTATATGTGTACACTATCAATGGTAATTGTTATATTCACAAATAATAGTTATGTTAGGACATAATAATTACTGATTAAAATTAAAGTACTGGAGAAGCTAATGTTTATATTTTATTTTTTTAGAGGTGGTGCAGTATATGTGTACACTATCAATGGTAATTGTTATATTCACAAATAATAGTTATGTTGGGACATAATAATTACTGATTAAAATTAAAGTACTGGAGAAGCTAATATTTATATTTTATTTTTCAGATATATTACACATATATACACTATCAATGGTAATCAATATTTATACAATTATATTAGGTACATTAGTACTTAGTAGTTACCGTTTTAAGTTTAAAGTCCTGAGAGACCTTTTTATTAATTTTATATTTTTAAATTTTTTTTATTCTATTGGAGTTTATGTATTATACATAAATTTTTATACTTGCATACATTACTAATATTTTTTTTGTCCTAAAAGTGTTAATATTAAAAAAGGATTTTTTTTGAAGCTAATTTTTTTTTTTCTGTTTAACACATGAAAAGTACACTTCGTCCTCGTTTTTGGGGTTTTTCGAGGAAAAAGACAGGTGTGCGTCTATTTGTCTACTGGGGGAGGGGGGTTTTTGTAAAGAACTTTTTAATCAATTTTTTCAAATTATCTCCCTCTTCGAATCGGCTTTAGACGTTCTCTGACTTTCTCGAGGTTTTCTTATAATTCACTTATCTTACTCTTTTATCGAAGTTTAGGTTCTTTGTGAAAATTCAATAATGTCTTTTTTAAAAATATTGTTAAATTCTCGAAAAGAATATCTATATAGGTTTAATTTATAGTATAACTTTGATTTTCTCAGGTAGTCCTTGATCAAGATAACTCGCGAGTCATATTATAGTAGCTGGTTAAGAAACTAGGTGTCGAGGTCATTACCAACTGTGAGGAAAGTGCCGGGCGCGATGGATGCTATTGCTTAAATGAGCCCCTCCAGGGGCTCCCCTCTTAAATTCCCAAAAGGTCAAGAAACGGTAGTCTCTCCCCCGGTCCGTCATGGAGCGAAGGGTTGGATCAAAGTTGTAATGGATTTTTCGGGTTAACGAGCCGCTTAAGTACCTGCCTGTCGGTTCACGGGACGTGAACAAAAATCCTGGAGACTTAGCCAACCCGCCACGCGGAATAGGAGCCGGTTAAGAAATCTATGCCTTACGAGGGAACTAGTCCACATGGAGTGCCAACTAGCCGCGGTTACGGGTGAGATGTATTACGAGGGTGCCATATGCCACTGGGACAGTCACTGTGTGTTATAGACGTAGAGTCAGCAAGTAAAGTCCGGGAGGTGAGACAAAGTGATACCTGAAAGGTCCATAGCCTGGTTACGAAACCAACTGTAGTTCTTGGAAATATTATGCCCGATTAAGAATATAATGTTATGGACTATTGGAATGCCAAGATATGGTTGTAAAGGAAAGGAATATCCTGTAATAGGGTTCCCCTATTACAGATATGGTAAGTTATTGACTAAGTCTAAACAATTAACCTTATTAATAGGATGGTAGATGAATGAAGCTAAGGCGGGATGTTTAATTATATGGGAATTTAAGTTAAGTTATTATTAATAATTAAGTAGTTATGGAAATAGTTGAATATCTGTTAATGGTCGTTAATAATTAGTTGAAAATGAATCGCTTTCGTTATTAACAAAACCTGTTATCCTGTATGAGATGTAACCCTTATGTTTTGTGATGTTACAATTATAAACTGTGGGGAATGTTTAAAAGAAAGAGGTAGATCAAAGAGGTCCTTAATAATAAAGTAATGAAATAGGTAAAAATAAATGAATGAGTATTAAACATAGTATGTAATGATAATAGTGGTAAATAGATTAATGAGTATTAAACATAGTATGTATTGATAATAGTGGTAAATAGATTAATGAGTATTAAACATAGTATGTATTTATGTACTATATACATATTATGTCATTATGTACTATATAGGTAGTATGTGGCCTGACCAACTTGACGCAAAAAAAAGTCGGCTATTTCAGGTTTTCTTTCAGGAAATAGTTTAAGTAAAAATCTTGGCTTTGGGAGCCAAGGATGAGGGTTTGGCCCCCTTTTTCCTGAGATTGGGTCTGTTCTAGAGAGGAATCTCACCTCTAGCCTTCGGTTTACAAGACCGACGCCTTAAATTTTGGGCTACTAGGACAATAATTTAAAGATTTATTATTTTGTTTTCTCATCAACCGGCGATTGGGAATAGAATTAGGAAGAAAGAGAAGTAAGTGGTTGAGGCGATTTGTCCGATGGTAATGAATGGTTGTTCTACAGGTTGGCCACCGATTCATGTTAAGATAATTGTGTTTGCTACTAGGAGTCAGAATAAGAGTTGTGTGATTGGGCGAAAGGTGAGGCTTCGTTGTTTGGAGGTGTGCATGGTGGGGACTAGTAATAAAATTAGGATTGAGAAGATAAGGGCGAGAACGCCTCCTAATTTGTTTGGGATGGAGCGTAAAATGGCGTATGCGAATAGGAAGTACCATTCTGGTTTGATATGGGGTGGTGTGACTAAAGGGTTGGCTGGGATGAAGTTTTCTGCGTCATTTAGGAGGTTGGGTATAAATAGGGCTAATAGGGTTAATAGAAGGAGGAGAATAAAGAAACCTAAAAGGTCTTTGTATGTGAAGTATGGATGGAATGGAATTTTGTCTGTGTTAGAGGTAAGTCCGGTTGGGTTGTTTGAACCTGTTTCATGAAGGAAGAGAAGGTGAACTATAGTTAGAGCTGCAATTATAAAGGGGAAGAGGAAGTGAAATGTGAAGAATCGTGTTAGTGTTGCGTTGTCAACTGAGAAACCACCTCAAATTCATTGGACTAATATGTCTCCAATATAAGGGAGGGCAGAAAGTAGGTTGGTGATGACGGTTGCTCCTCAAAAGGATATTTGTCCTCATGGAAGTACATAACCTACGAAGGCGGTGACTATGAGTAGTAGTAAGATTACGACTCCAATATTTCAGGTTTCTTTATTAAGATAAGAGCCGTAGTAGAGACCTCGGGCAATGTGGAGATAGACGCAGATGAAAAATATAGAGGCGCCGTTGGCGTGAATATTACGAATTAGTCAGCCATAATTTACGTCTCGGCAAATATGTGCTACTGAGGAGAATGCTGATGAAATATCTGCGGTATAATGTATGGCTAAAAAGAGGCCTGTGATGATTTGGATAATTAGACATAGGCCTAGCAGGGAGCCGAAATTTCATCAAATAGAAATATTAGCTGGGGTTGGGAGATCAATTAGGGAGTTGTTAATAATTTTGAGTAGTGGGTGAGTTTTGCGAATGTTTGTGGCCATTGGGTTTAATTCTTGTAGTTGAATAACAACAGTAGTTTTTCAGATTAAAGGTCTTAGTTAAAGTCTAAGTAGGAATAGATGACATACGTAATGTTGATTTTGATATTAAGTTTTATTTTAGGTTTGGTAGCTGTGGCGTCAAACCCTTCTCCTTATTTTGCTGCATTGGGGGTGGTAATTTCTGCTGGGGTGGGTTGTGGTTTATTGGTTGGATTTGGTAGTTCTTTTTTATCTTTAGTCTTATTTTTAATTTATTTAGGTGGGATGATGGTTGTATTTGCTTATACGGCAGCGTTGGCTGCTGAACCATATCCTGAATCATGGGGAGACTGATCTGTTTTAATTTATGTGGTTGGGTATTTTGGCATCCTTTTTTGGGTGGGAGCAAATTTTGTTACTAATTGAACCTGAGGGGGCTGAGTTGGTGGTGAAGAGTCCGTGGAAATAATTCGTAGTGATTTTAGCGGAGTAGCGTTGTTGTATTCTTGGGGAGGTGGGATGTTAATTTTGGGTGGTTGAATATTATTTTTAACTTTGTTTGTGGTGTTGGAGTTGACGCGAGGATTATCTTTAGGGAATTTACGTACTGTTTAATATAGAAATAGGGTAATTATGATTGATAAAATAAGGGTTAGGAGAAATAAGATTATATATGTTTTGATAAAACCTTGTTGTGGAGAATTTGTTATTTTAATTATTGATGTTTGTTGAATAATTGGGCTTTTTGGTCCAATTTTTTCATTTCATGAGAGGTCAATAGTTTGAGTTGAAATAGTTTGTGCTCATGAGAGGTTAAGTTTTGGTAGAAGTCGGTGGAGGATAGGGGGGAAGAAGCCGAGTATATTAGAGAAATTATGTGTGTGTATATTTGGATAAATTTTAAATTGAGTGGAGGTTAAGTTGGTTAATTCTAAAGCTAGTAAGAGGCCTAAGATAGTTACTAGAAGGGCGGAAAATTTAAGTAGTGGATTTATTGTTATGATTTGTGTTTTTGTGGGTGGTATATTTGAGGTAATAATAAGGCCGGCTAAAATGCTTCCGTAGGCAAGGCGTTTAATTGGATTAATAAGTAATGGGTTATTTTCATTAATTGGTGAGATTGATGAGAATCGTGGATATTTTATGAGTGAAAAAAATACTAGTCGAAAACTATAAATAGCGGTAAAGGATGTGGCTAGTAATGTTAGAGTTAGGGCTCAGGCGTTTAGGTATGATGTGTTTATTGCTTCAATAATAGTATCTTTTGAGAAGAATCCTGAAAGGAAGGGTATACCGGTGAGGGCTAGGCTGCCAATTATAATTGATGAAGAGGTAAAAGGAATAAGTTTATGTATTCCTCCTATTTTTCGGATATCTTGTTCATCATTAAGGCTATGAATAATAGAGCCTGAACATAAAAATAATATTGCTTTAAAGAAGGCGTGAGTGCAGATGTGTAGGAAGGCTAGTTGTGGTTGATTAAGGCCGATGGTAACTATTATAAGGCCTAGTTGACTGGATGTGGAGAAAGCAATGATTTTTTTAATATCATTTTGGGTTAGTGCACAGGTGGCTGTGAATAGTGTAGTTAATGCTCCTAGACATAAGCAGAGTGATAAAATTAATTGGTTATTTTGAATGAGAGGATGAAGGCGGATAAGTAGGAAAATGCCTGCGACAACTATTGTGCTTGAGTGGAGTAGGGCAGATACCGGTGTGGGGCCTTCCATAGCGGCTGGAAGTCATGGGTGTAGTCCGAATTGAGCGGATTTTCCAGCTGCTGCTAGAACTAATCCTAGTAGTGGAAGTGTTAAGTTGCTATTTTTGGAGAGGAAAAAGAGTTGTTGAATTTCTCATGAATTAAAATTTATGGCAAGTGAAGCTATGGCTATAATTAGACCAATATCTCCGATGCGGTTATAGATAACTGCTTGTAGAGCAGCTGTATTTGCGTCTGTTCGGCTAAATCATCAGCCAATGAGGAGGAAAGATATAATACCTACGCCTTCTCATCCGATGAATAGTTGGAAAAGGTTATTTGCTGTAATAAGAATGAGTATGGTAATTAAGAATAGAAGGAGATACTTGAAAAATTTATTTAGGTTAGGATCTGAATGTATATATCATGTGGCAAATTCTAGAATTGATCAGGTGACGTATAGAGCTACGGGGGTAAAGATAATGGAGTAGGAATCAAATTTGAAACTTATATTAATATCAATGGTTCCTAAATTGATTCAATTTCAGTTAGTTGTGATGGATTCTAAGCCTTGGTCTAGATAAATAAATAGTGGAACTAGACTGATGAAGAAGGAAATTTTTACAGTTGTTTTAACATATATTGAAAATCAATAATGATTAATATATAATTTAGTAGAAAAAATTGATAAAATTAATGGATAGAGGAGAATTAATAAAATTAATAAGAATGATGTATTGAAGATTAAGAAATTCATAGCTTTAGCTTGGAGTTGCACCAAGAGTTTTTGGTTCCTAAGACCAATAGATAACTATTATCTTTCTAAGGCTGTGTAAGAAAACCGTGGATTTGAACCATGGTGGAGAAAGTTAGCAGTTTCCTTTGTCCCAGACTTTTCTTGGTAATTAAAGAGATTTTAACTTTTATTTTTAGAACCACAATCTAATGTTTTTATTAAACTATAATTACAGGATGTTCAACCTAGAATTAATTCTGGTTTAGAAATTAGGAGAATTGTTGGGATTAGGTGAAGATATATTAGTAGATGTTCTCGTGTATGGGATGGATTTATAAGGAGTATGTGGGGGGGAATAGGGCCTCGTTGTGTTATAATGAATATGTATAGGGAATAAGAGGCGGTTAATAATACACCAAAGCCAGTAATAATAATGGTTCATTGTGATCATTTAAAAAGGGAGGTAATAATAAGAAGTTCTCCTATTAAATTAGGGGAGGGTGGTAAAGCTAGGTTTGCTAAATTAGCAATAAATCATGAGGTTGCTATTAGTGGAAGTATAATTTGTAAACCTCGGGTAAGGAGAAGGGTTCGTGTATGTGTTCGTTCATAATTAGTATTAGCTAGGCAGAAAAGAGTGGAGGAGATAAGGCCATGGGCGATTATTAGGGTAATAGCGCCTGCGAAGCTTCATGGTGTTTGGATAAGAATAGCTGCTGCTACAAGTCCTATATGACTGACTGATGAGTAAGCGATCATAGATTTAAGATCTGTTTGACGTAGGCAGGTAGAACTTGTTATGATAATACCTCATAGGGCTAAAATTAGAAATGGAAAGGCTATTTCTTTTGTTAGGGGGGAAAGAATAGGAATAATTCGTATTATGCCGTACCCTCCGAGTTTTAGTAGAATTGCGGCTAGGATTATAGAACCAGCGATGGGGGCTTCTACATGTGCTTTTGGTAATCAGAGATGTATTCCGTAAAGAGGTATTTTTACTAGAAAGGCGATTAGGCATGCGGCTCATCAGAATTTATTTGATCATGAGTTAAGGTTAAGTATTTGAGGATATTGAAGAGTTAGTATTGAAAGTGAGCCGAGATCATTTTGTAGGAGGAGGAGGGCGAGTAAGAGAGGTAAAGAGCCAATAAGTGTATAAAATAAGAAGTAGGTTCCTGCGTTTAGTCGTTCAGTTTGATTTCCTCAGCGAGTAATAATAATGAGGGTTGGGATAAGAGTTGCTTCGAATATAATGTAAAATAAAATTATTTCGGTAGCGCTGAAGGCTATAATTAATAAAAGTTGAAGGGTAATGAGTAGTATAATGTAGGTGCGTTGTCGGATATGGGGTTCATTATTAAGATGGTTTTGGCTAGCAATTAGTATTAGGGGTAAAAGTCAGCAAGTTAATACGAGTAATGGAGATGATAATGGGTCAACTCCTAAATATATATTAGAGAAGTCTCATCCAGTTTCTGTATTTCATTTGAATCAGTATAAGGTAGTGAATGCGATTATAAGGCTATGGGAAATGGAGGTAGTTCATAGTCATTTTTTAGGAATAAATCATGAGATTGGGTATAACATAATTGTAGGAATAATAATTTTTAGCATTGTAGAAGATTAAGATTTTTTAATGTGTCTGAGCCATGGGTGCGGGTTGTGGCTACTAATAGAGCTAGACCTGCACTTGCTTCGCAGGCTGAAAATGTTAATAAAATTATGGGTATAATGGAGCAGGTAGGAGATGCTATTGTTATTGATCAGAGAGAAATGGCAATAAATAATGATAATATTATACCTTCGATACAAATAAGGGCTGATAGAAGGTGGGAGCGGTTTAGGGCTAAGCCCATAAGACTTAGGACAAAGGCAGATGAAAAGGTAAAATGAATAGGGGACATAAGATACTTATGGGTTTTCACCATAATTAATTGAGCCGAAATCAATAGTCTTGTTTGGACTAAGTACCTATTCTGCTCATTCTAAGCCCCCTTGAAATCATTCATATACTAGGCCTAGAGTTAGGAGTAGTAGAATAGTTGTTGCTCAGAAAGAGGTGGTGATGGGGGAGTCTAGTTGATCACCTCAGGGTAAAGGTAAGAGGAGGGCGATTTCTAGATCAAATAGGAGGAAAAGAATAGCGATTAAGAAGAATCGCAGTGAAAATGGGAGACGTGCGGTACCTAATGGGTCGAAGCCACACTCGTATGGAGATATTTTTTCACTATCTGGATTAAGAATAGGGAGTCAGAAGGCTAATATTGCTAAGATTAGGGAAATGAGGGCTGTAAGGGCGACAATAAATGTGATGAGGTTCATTACTTTTCCTTGGATTTTAACCAAGATCAAATGATTGGAAGTCATTTGTACTAGTTTTATACTAGAAAAGTAGTTATTATGAACCTCATCAGTAGATTGAAACGTAAAGAAATAGTCAAACTACGTCGACAAAATGTCAGTATCATGCGGCAGCTTCAAAGCCAAAATGGTGTTGTGATGTAAAGTGATATTGGATTTGTCGTAAAAGGCAGACTAATAGGAATGAAGAGCCAATAATTACGTGGAGGCCGTGAAAACCTGTAGCGACAAAGAAGGTGGTTCCATAAATACCATCAGCAATAGTGAATGGGGCTTCATAATATTCTATAGCCTGTAATGCAGTAAAATAAAAACCTAAAATGATTGTAAGGGTGAGGGCTTGGGTTGCTTCTTTTCGATTGCCTTCTATAATACTATGATGGGCTCAGGTAACTGTAACTCCGGAGGCTAAAAGGACTGCGGTGTTAAGGAGAGGAACTTCGAATGGATTTAGTGGGTAAACCCCTGTAGGTGGTCAACAACCTCCTAGTTCAGGGGTTGGGGCAAGGCTTGAGTGGTAGAAGGCTCAGAAGAAGCCAAGGAAGAAGAATACTTCTGATGTAATAAATAGAATTATTCCGTACCGTAAACCTTTTTGGACAGGTTGAGTGTGGTGGCCTTGGAAAGTTCCTTCTCGAATAACATCTCGTCATCATTGAATTATAGTTAAAGTAAGAAGTAGAAGGCCTAAATAAAGTAAAAATAAGGTATGGAAATGAAATCATATGGCAAGGCCAGAGGTCATTAGGAGGGCTGCTACTGCTCCTGTGAGGGGTCATGGACTTGGGTCAACTATGTGATATGCGTGTGCTTGGTGAGCCATTAGATGTTTTCTTGAAGGTAAAGGCTTAATAATAAGACAAAAACGTAAGCTTGAATTATAGCTACGGCAACTTCTAAAATAGTGAGGAGAAATAAAATGAGTGAGGTGATGATGGCAATTGAAGGTATAATTGAGATTAGGACAAAAGCTGCAGTTGCAATTAGTTGTATTAATAGATGGCCTGCTGTAAGGTTAGCTGTTAATCGGACTCCAAGGGCTAATGGTCGAATAAATAAACTAATAGTTTCGATAATGATAAGAATTGGAATAAGGGGGGTTGGTGTTCCTTCTGGTAAAAAATGGCTTAGGGCTATTGTTGGTTGATTGAGTATACCAATTAAGACTGTAGTTAATCAGAGGGGGATAGCAAATGCTATATTTAGTGAGAGTTGTGTTGTTGGGGTGAAAGTATATGGGAGTAGACCTAATAGATTAATAGTAATTAAGAATAATATAAGTGCTGTAAGGATTGATGCTCATTTATGTCCTCCAAAATTTAGTGGTTGTATAAGTTGATAAGTAAAACGATTAATAAATCAGGTTTGTAAGGTAAGTAAACGATTATTTAATCATCGTTTAGTTGGTGTTGGAAAGACAATTCAGGGGGTTATGATTGCTAAGGTAATGAGAGGAATTCCTAATAATGATGGGCTTAAGAATTGGTCAAAAAAGTTTAAGTTCATGGTCAGTTTCAGGGAGTTGGTTTAGGTTTTTGGATGTCTTTTGTAGTTGGATTATTATTGAGTAAGTAGGAGGTTACTTTGCCTGGTAAAATAATTAAGAAGAATGTTCATGTGAATAGGAAAATTAGAAATCAGGGATTTGGATTAAGTTGAGGCATTTCATTAAGGGTGGTTGGGAATCACCAGTTTTTAGCTTAAAAGGCTAATGCTAGGCCTTGTTTAGCTTCTTAATGAAAGTTCTTCAAGTATTAGTGAGGATCAGTTCTCGAAGTGTTCTAGTGGAACTGCTTCAACTACAATAGGTATAAAGCTATGGTTAGCTCCACAGATTTCAGAACATTGGCCATAGAAAACACCTGGGCGAGAGATAATGAAGGCTGTTTGGTTTAGGCGTCCTGGTACTGCGTCAATTTTTACACCTAATGCTGGGACTGTTCATGCGTGGAGAACATCTTCTGCAGTTACTAAAACTCGAATTGGGGATTGTATTGGGACTACTATGCGGTGGTCTGCTTCTAAGAGGCGGAATTGTCCAGGGGAGAGGTCTTCTGTCTGGATTATGTATGAATCGAATTCTAGGTTTTGATAATCTGTATATTCATAACTTCAATACCATTGGTGACCAAGAGCTTTAATTGTAATGTGGGGATCATTAATTTCGTCTATAAGATAAAGAATACGTAGAGATGGTAGGGCAATTAAAATTAAAATAATTGCTGGGACGATAGTTCAGACGATTTCGATTTCTTGAGAGTCTAGAATATATTTATTAGTTAATTTAGTTGAAACTGTTGCTACAATTACGTAAAGTACTAAGGAGCTAATGAGGAACACGATTATTAGGGTATGATCGTGAAAATGTAAAAGTTCTTCCATAACGGGAGAAGCTGCATCTTGGAAACCTAATTGTGATGGATGTGCCATGTCTAAGATTCGTGGGATTTAAACTCACAATTTTGCCCTGACAAGGCAATGTTATACTATTTTACTAGAATCTCAAGAAAGTGGCAGAGTGGTTATGTGGTTGGCTTGAAACTAATTAATGGAGGTTCAATTCCTTCCTTTCTTGTTAAGAGTTTAATAAGGTTGTTGGACTTGAACAAATGCTGGTTCTTCGTAGGTGTGGTAGGGTGGTGGACATCCATGTAATCATTCTACATTTGTATGTGGTATTTCAACATATAAAATTTCACGTTTTGATGCAAATGCTTCTCATAAAATAAATATTATAATAATTACGGCTAGAAGTGAAATTAAAGAACCGATTGATGAGATAATATTTCAGAAGGTATAGGCATCTGGATAATCTGAGTATCGTCGTGGTATTCCAGCTAAGCCCAGGAAATGTTGTGGGAAGAATGTTATGTTTACTCCTACAAATATAACTAGGAATTGTGTCTTTGTTCAAGCTGAATGTAGGGTATATCCTGTAATAAGTGGGAATCAGTGGACAAAGCCGGCTATGATAGCGAAAACTGCTCCTATTGATAAGACATAATGGAAATGGGCTACAACGTAGTAGGTGTCATGTAGGACGATATCTAGAGATGAATTAGCTAGGACGATGCCAGTTAATCCTCCAATAGTAAATAGGAAGATGAAGCCTAGGGCTCAAAGAAGAGGTGTCTCTCATTTAATAGAACCACCATGAAGGGTAGCTAATCAGCTAAAGACTTTTACTCCAGTTGGGATGGCAATAATTATTGTTGCTGATGTGAAGTAGGCTCGTGTATCTACATCTATTCCAACTGTGAATATATGATGAGCTCAAACGATAAAACCAAGAAGGCCGATTGCTATTATTGCTCATACCATGCCTATATAGCCAAAAGGTTCTTTTTTCCCTGAATAATAAGCTACTACATGTGAAATTATACCGAATCCTGGTAGAATAAGAATATAAACTTCTGGATGTCCAAAGAATCAGAAGAGATGTTGATAAAGAATAGGGTCTCCTCCGCCTGCTGGGTCGAAGAATGTTGTATTAAGATTGCGGTCTGTGAGAAGTATAGTAATGCCTGCTGCTAGAACTGGTAATGATAATAAAAGAAGAACTGTAGTAACTAAAATAGATCAAACGAAAAGAGGTGTTTGATATTGAGAAATTGCAGGGGGTTTTATATTAATAATTGTTGTGATAAAATTAATGGATGCTAGAATAGATGAAATTCCAGCTAGATGAAGAGAGAAAATAGCGAGGTCTACAGAAGCCCCAGCGTGTGCGAGATTACCAGCTAATGGGGGATAAACTGTTCATCCTGTACCTGCTCCGGCTTCTACACCTGCTGAGGCTAAGAGTAAAAGGAGGGATGGTGGAAGTAGTCAAAAACTTATATTATTTAATCGTGGAAAAGCCATGTCTGGAGCACCAATTATTAATGGGACTAATCAATTACCAAATCCTCCGATCATAATTGGTATAACTATAAAGAAGATTATTACGAAGGCATGGGCGGTAACAATTACGTTGTAGATTTGGTCATCACCTAGTAATGCGCCTGGCTGACTTAATTCTGTTCGGATTAAGAGACTAAGACCAGTACCCACTATTCCCGCTCATGCACCAAAGATTAGGTAAAGGGTGCCAATATCTTTGTGATTAGTAGAGAATAATCAACGATTAATTATTGTCACAGGTAAGATGGCCGAGGTTTAAGCGGCGGATTGTAGCTCCGTAAAGAGAGGTTCAAGTCCTCTTCTTATCAAGGATGAGCTCTGTAGTATAAAATACATGGGATTGCAAATCCTAAGAAGGAGAATAAGATTCTCCCGGAGCTTCTCCCGCCTTACTCCCGTTCTACGGCGGGAGAAGCTTAGATAAAAGTTCGCTGGATTGAACGCTTAGCTGTTAACTAAGATTTTATAGGATCGAGGCCTATTTATCTAGTGAGGCTTTAGCTTAATTAAAGTACCTGGGTTGCATTCAGGAGATGTGAGATAAAATCTTGCAGGTCTTACGGAAATTAAGAGGTTTTCACTCTTATCGGAAGCTTTGAAGGCTTTTGGTTTGTTTTAACCTAAATTTCCTTATGTGGTCAATGATAATATTATGGGGGTGAGGGGAAGGAGAAGAATGGAGAGGGATGTTGTTGAGGCTAATAATATATTTGGTTGAGATGTTTTTGTTCGTCATGATGTTGAGGATATAACAGGGTTAGGGGATAAAGTGAGGGTAATTGAGTAGCATAGGCGTAGATAAAAGAATAGGCTAAGAAGTGCTGCTAGGGCTATGATGGTGGCTAAGATAAATAAATTTTGTTTAGTTATTTCTTGTAAAATAAGTCATTTGGGTATGAATCCTGTAAGGGGTGGAAGTCCTCCTAGGGAAAGTAGGGTTAATATTGTTATAATGATTAATAATTGTGACTTAGTTGATGAAATAGCGATTGAGCTAATTTTTGTAGTATTATTTAGGTTAAATAAAAGGAATATGGAAGAGGTTATAATAATATAAATAATTAGATTGAGTAAGGTGAGGTTTGGGGAGTAATGTAAAATAATAATTATTCAGCCAATGTGGGCAATTGATGAATATGCTAAGATTTTTCGTAGTTGTGTTTGGTTTAGCCCTCCTCAGCCTCCAATAAAAATTGATAAAATACCTAGGGTTATAAGTAATGTTGGGTTTAGAAGGGGGTAAAGTTGTAATAAAATTGCAAATGGTGCAAGTTTTTGTCATGTAGAGAGAATAAGTCCTGTTAATAGGTTAAGTCCCTGAATGACTTCTGGTAATCAGAAGTGTAGTGGTGCTAGTCCGATTTTTAATGCTAAAGCAATAGAGATCAGTGTAGCAGAGATTGGATTAATAATTTCTGTAATATTTCATTGGCCAGTTAATCAAGCGTTTGTGGTTCCGGCAAATAGGAGGAGAGCAGAAGCGGTAGCTTGTGTAATAAAGTATTTTGTGGTGGCTTCTGTTGCTCGTGGATGATGTTGATGAATTATAAGTGGAATAATAGCTATTGTATTAATTTCTAACCCTACTCAAATTAATAGTCAGTGTGATGCAATAAATGTTATTGTGGTGCCTAGTATTAGGCTGAGGATTGTGATGGAGAGGATTAATGGGTTCATTAGTAAAGGAAGGATTTTAACCAACATGTTTGGGGTATGGGCCCAAGAGCTTAATATTAGCTGACTTTACTTAGTTGGTAGTATAATTGGAAGTACTAAGAGTTTTGATCTCTGCGGGTATAGGTTCGATCCCTATCTTACTAGTGTAAGGAAAAGGAATGGTTTTAACATTCATTATCCACTCTATCAAAGTGACCCTTTGTTCAGGCACTTTTCCTATTTAAGAATTTATTGGTGGGAGGCTGGCTGTGGCAATTGGTAGGGTGATATGTCATAGAATCATAGCTAATGTTATTGGTAAAAAGTTTTTTCATACGAGGTGTATAAGTTGATCGTATCGAAATCGTGGGTAGGAGGCTCGGATTCATAGGAACAATAGGGTGAGTATAGTTGCTTTAAGTATGAGATTAATAGTGGTGAGTTGTGGAAGGTGAGGATTATAGGATACTCCTATAAATAGAATAACGGAAAGGGTATTTATTAATAAAATGTTAGAATATTCAGCTAAGAAAAAGAGGGCGAATGAACCTCCTGCATATTCAATATTAAATCCTGAGACTAATTCGGATTCGCCTTCTGTTAAATCAAATGGGGCTCGGTTGGTTTCTGCTAGTGTTGAGATGTATCATATTATGGCTAAAGGTCATGTGGGAATGATTAGTCAAATGGTTTCTTGGCTTAAGTTAAATGTATGTAGTGTGAAACCACCTGTGAAGATAATTAGGGCTAGAAGAATTAGGGCGAGTGTTACTTCGTAGGAGATAGTTTGTGCAACTGCACGAAGGGCTCCTATGAGGGCGTATTTAGAGTTTGAAGCTCATCCTGAGCCTAAAATAGTGTAAACTGTTAGGCTTGAAATGGCTAGAATAAAGAGTAGGCCTAAGTTTAGATTAAAAATTGAATGTGGAATTGGTAATGGTATTCACAGTAATAGTGCTAAAGTGAGGGCGATAGTGGGAGTAATTAGGAAGAGGAATTGAGAAGAGAATGATGGTCGAATTGGTTCTTTAGTAAATAATTTAAGTCCATCGGCAATGGGTTGTAAAAGGCCGTATGGGCCAACTACGTTGGGTCCTTTACGGAATTGTATATAACCTAAAATCTTTCGTTCGACTAAGGTGAGAAAAGCCGTGGCTAAAAGAATGGGAATAATAAAGGCTAGTGGATTAATAAGATAGAGTAAAATAAGATTTAACATAGTTAAGGAGAGGAGTTGAACCTCTGAATTAAAGAGCTTAGGTCTTTTGCATTTGCCAGGCTCTGCCACCTTAACAAAAACCATAATCTTTGGCTTAAGGATGGCAGCCTTTATCTGCTTGAGTTGATTTCAGCAGGTTGGATTGAAGCGTACCTAAAGGCATAGGCTTCATTTTTCCGGTCCTTTCGTACTGGGAAGAATGCCGTCATAGATAGAAACTGACCTGGATTGCTCCGGTCTGAACTCAGATCACATAGGACTATTAATCGTTGAACAAACGAACCCTTAATAGCTGCTACACCATTAGGATGTCCTGATCCAACATCGAGGTCGTAAACCCTTTCGGTGATGGGGGCTCTAAGAAAGGATTGCGCTGTTATCCCTAGGGTAACTTGGTTCATTGATCAGGATATTGTCTCCTGGGTCATTGTTCGTTAGATTTTCTATTAATTAGAATTGTAATTCTAATTTTGAGTGATTTTTCACCCGTTCGATAAGGGGGTTTTGTTTTTCCCCTTGGTCGCCCCAACCAAAAACAAGTTAAGTTAGAAGATTATTTTATGTATTTTTGTGCCCGTAGGTAGGAATTTATTATTATTTAAAAATAACTTAGGTGTTTTAAGCTCCATAGGGTCTTCTCGTCTTATGTTTTTATTCTCGCTTCTGCACGAGAAGATCAATTTCATTGATTAGAAAATAAAGACAGATAAACTCTCGTTATGCCTTTCATACGGGCCTTCAATTAAAAAACAAGTGATTACGCTACCTTCGCACGGTCAAGATACCGCGGCCGTTAAAAAAATCACAGGGCAGGCGGGACCTCTTATACATGTAATAGGCAAGAGGCGATGTTTTTGGTAAACAGGCGGAGTTTGTGTTTGCCGAGTTCCTTTATTCTCTTTTAATCTTTCCTAAGAACACTCCTGTGTGGGGTTAACGATGTTTTGAATGGGTTTTTCTTGTTATATATGTTAATATCATAAGTACCTCAGTTTGGCATCGGTTAATTGTCAGTGATTTAATTCTTTCTGACTTACACTGGTGTGTTGGGAGGGAGTTAGTCCCTTATTACTCATTTTAGCATAATTTCTTTTATGTTAGTTTGATAAAATAGTCCAATAGGTTTTTAGGGGGTTGTGAATTTATTATTGGGATTTGTTGGTTAATATGGACTTGAGCTATAACGCTTTCTTTACAGGTGGCTGCTTCCGGGCCCACTGAGGAGAATCCTTTAGAAATTATAATCATTACCCACCTAATAAAGTTGTTTCTTAATTCAAAAAAGCTGTACCTTTTTTGAATAACTATTAATTATTACAATTGGTTTTGTTAAAAAAGTCTTTTAATTAACAAGTTGAATAAATTAATGCAGAATTTAAGTTCTTTTCTTGGACAACCAGCTATCACCAAACTCGGTAGGCTTATCACCGCTACTTGGGAGTCTTCCCCCTCTTTTGCCACAGAGGTGGGTTGGCTCTAATATGCTGCTCCGAAGTAGCTCGTTTGGTTTCGGGAAGTTAGACTAAAAAGCTTTTTGTCTAATTGTTCTTGCTAAATCATGATGCAAAAGGTACGAGGGTTTGTCTCTGCTTTTTTGTACTTTAATGATTTGTTTCATTTCTTTTTCAGCTTTCCCTTGCGGTACTATTTGTATAGCTCAAAGGTTCTGTTCTATCGCCTATACTGAGAAGGATAAAATGTTTTAAATTAATTAATGTAATATAAAATATCAAATTAATAATGGAGGGTGAATAAGATTTGTTTTGGCTAGCTTTATGGTTCAAAATAATCCGAATTGCGCGGATATCTTCTCAGTGTAAGGGAGATGCTTTACTATTTTAGCTATATTTTGGTTAGTCCAAGTGCACTTTCCAGTACACTTACCATGTTACGACTTGCCTCCTCTTTTTATAATATTTTTTTATTTAGTTTATGATTTTTTTCGAGGAGAGTGACGGGCGGTGTGTACGCGCTCCAGAGCCGTTTTCAGTATAATATTCTGAAATTTACTTACTGCTAAATCCACCTTTAAGAAGTTTTTCATGCTTCTATTCGTGTGTTCTAGAAAGAAAATGTAGCCCATTTCTTCCCACTTCATTCGCTACACCTCGACCTGACGTGTTGACGGAAAATAGTCATTATGCTTACTGTTGTACCTTCATAGGGTGAGCTGAGGACGGCGGTATATAGGCGGAAAAAGCAAGAAGTGGTGAGGTTAAACGTGGATTATCGGTTATAGAACAGGCTCCTCTAGGTGGGTTTGGAGCACCGCCAAGTCCTTTGGGTTTTAAGCTAGCGCTTGTAGTTTTCAGGCGGTATAAATTAAGGTAAAATATTGTAACGATAATTTACGGTTAAGCATAGTAGGGTATCTAATCCTAGTTTGGGTCTTAACTGTCGTGAAGTCAAAAACTCTATTTTATATAAAGTTACTTTCGTGAGTGATATTTTTAAACATGAGAGCGTATAACAGCTTAATGTACTCTTGACTTTATTTTGGATAAGATCTTTCTAATCACCCTTAACGCCGTGAAATATTAATTTGTGTTACTCGTATAACCGCGGTGGCTGGCACGAGATTAACCAACTCTTTAAACCTTGATTGACTCAAGCTTGCGCTTATGGAAGCAATATTTGTCACTGCTGAATTCCCTTGTGGGTGTGGCTGAGCGAGGTGTCATGGGCTCCTTTTGGGTGTGCCTGATACCAGCTCCTAATTAAATGTAAAGGTTAATTAGGGCGTTCTCACCGGAGTGCTGAGACTGGCATGTGTAAGTCAAGTTAAAACTAATACTGAGGCTAGGACCAAACCTTCATGCTTGTGAAAAAGATTAATTTTTATCTTAGCATCTTCAGTGCCATGCTTTAAGGTTTAAGCTACACTAGC